TTCAAGTAATAATAAATCAAAGCAAAGCGATAGTATAAGTTATAAGTAAGACAATGATTTCGAAACTCTATTTCAAACTGAAGAACGGTATTTCAGTTAAAGATTTTGTATTCTTGCCCTAGACCCGCATTTTCTTACTCTATCCCCATGCCTCTATTATTAATATTCAGTTATATTCATTCAATTTGAAATTTGAATTTGAATCCGGGTCTCGCAGACGTTGCATCCACTTTTATCCTTTCTCTTTCATCCCTTATTCTAAAAATTCGAAAAAAGGGAAAAAAGAGAAAAAGGGAGGGGGAGGGGTTAGTCACAGATATTTGATTGTATTTCTAATCTTCTTCATTCCTTCCGATGTCAATAACTAAAATGAAAAAAAGGGGAATGTTAACGCATCCGGGAAAAAACGATTAATCTCTATCAATAGACCCGCTAAAGCCCCGAACCATAGCGTACTTAGGACTGGGGCCACAGAGAGATATGTTTTTAGATCTCGCATTGAAAAACCTCCTTTTTTTTTATTTAAATACATAAAGATCATGCATATATGATCAGATGCATATGTAGTTAAAGGTCACTTAGAGTTGTACACGGAATCCCTAATTCAAATTGAAATGTACAATGATCCATAAGATTTTCCTTTTCTTTTTTATTATCTCATTATTATATGTTAAATTATGTTAAATGAGACAAAAAAGACGAAATGGGTAGAAAAGTTTTGTTTCTCAATGGAGGAAATAGGGATGTGGAAAACAAGACAGGAATTCTCTACAATGACACTGTAGAACAATTGAAGGGATGTGGCGCAGCTTGGTAGCGCGTTTGTTTTGGGTACAAAATGTCACGGGTTCAAATCCTGTCATCCCTACTTATTACTGCTCAAAGGAGCAGTAACGAGGAATCAATTGAGATCGACTCCAATTGCACAGAATCATTCATTTTTATGAAACTATAGAATATATGATATGCATACACAATAAAATGGATTAGGGTTAGAAACAGAATCCTTTTCTTTACAGTCCTTTCCCCTCTGATAAGAAAGCGCTCTTAGTTCAGTTCGGTAGAACGTGGGTCTCCAAAACCCGATGTCGTAGGTTCAAATCCTACAGAGCGTGATTTTTTCTTCGTAGATCAAATTTGACCTCCTGAGAAAGGAGGAGGCCAATCAAAAAAAGAAATGTTAATCAATCAAAAGTCCAACTGATCACCACGCCTGTATTGTAAATATGCAGTTACGAATAATCCAGCCAAAGTAATAGGAATTAGACCTAACACGATTCCAAATAAAAAAACTTCAATCATTTCCATTTTTTGAAAAGGAGAAAAAAGGGGTCATTTTTATACCTAAATATTAATCAGAATTGACGTGAATCTCAATGACCAAAAATTGACAATTGAGGCGAGATATAACTAAAGAATACGCGCAATCTCACAAAAGAAAAGGATTTCCTTTCTGAATTCTTTCAAATAGAGATTTTAAATAAGTCGTATCTTGCTCAGACCAATAAATAGAGCTGAAGTTATAGTTAAAGCTACTAGTAGAAAACCGAAATAACTAGTTATAGTAAGCATGAAGGGGCTAAACGAAATATGAGATTTTTATACATATGTTTCTAAAGCATTTACCTGAGTTTTCATTTTTGTAAAATAGGAGTAGGAGGATATACAAAAATACGAATTGAAAGAAAAATGTCAATTGAAAGTTTTTGATTTATCCATCATTATAGATGGCACGAACAAAGATAAAGTGACAGGCGTCTAAAACGAAACTAATTCATCCTTTCTAACATCTAGCCATCTCGCGATTCCTATCAACTGAGTTGTTGAACATAAACCAATAATACAAATTGCATCGTGCAACTTCATTTAAAAATGAAACCCTTTTTGAAGTATTATTTGTGAATTCCATTATTATGGAATCTAATTTTTCCATTTTTATTTTCATATTTAAAAAAAAAAGTCTCATTCGTGCAGCTAGATCAAGATTTGGATTGAGATCCAATACAACAATTCATTACAACCACAACTTTCTTTCATCGAATAGGGCCTACTACTTGTATTTGTTACTGGACGATTAACCAAAACCATGAAAAGCAAATTTCTAGATCTCGCATCTACTTAAATGAATTGTGGAAATATGATAATCTCTTTCATTCTAAGAATTCTCTATTAAATAAGGAAAGGGATAAATACATTATTTAGCACTTCTTTTCGATACTGATTCAAATTGCGTTGCTGTGTCAGAAGAAGGATAGTTATACTGATTCGGTATACTCTAAAGATGCCCTCGGTACAATATTGACGATCCTACAAAGATCTAATTTCAGTGATTGCCTTTTACTGATCTTATCTTTTACGGAATCGATCCCCTTGACTGTACAAGAATATGTGGAGCTGAGCATGTCTGGAAGCACAGGAGAACGTTCTTTTGCTGATATTATTACCAGTATTCGATATTGGGTCATTCATAGTATTACTATACCTTCCCTATTCATTGCGG